ATCGGCTAATTGTTCTCTGATAGCACCTGCTCCCGTAGAGATTTCTCGGTTTCGAAATGTCTCGAAACCTTGAGTAGTAAAAAAGAGTGGGATGCTGTATTTCCAGGATTGAATTTCATATTCGAATGAACCTCGTAATCGTAAGAAAGTAGGTTTTTTAGTTATGGACCTAGCAAAAGAAAAATTGAGATAGGTTCCTATAGTATTGGATTCCCCCCCTCACAATCGGACGTGAAGGTTTCCTCTCATCCGGCTCGAGTAGTTACACCAAATAAAGAAAGGGGTTCTTCTTCTTTTTAAACTTTGTTCGAGAAAACCCTACAAAAAGCTACTCTTTACTCAAGTTCCCAGTAAGGACCAACCTTTCATTGATTCATTCTTATCTTATTTTCTTTTTGATTTTCACTCTAACCTTTTTTACTTTCTTTTATGTTTCTTTATGTTTATGAAAAAAAGGAAATGTGAAGTTCTTGAGTAGTCTACTTCCCCTCAAATTATGAATCCCCTGAAAGGAATATTTTGGGACTCGTAAAGGATTTCTTTGTCTATATATTGTATTGTTACATTCGATCTTTTTTAGGTCTCTACTCACCTCGATGGTTATGTGCCATGATATCCCTTGAAGCATATATGCGATATATAAGCTCCCGTAACCATGCCATGTCATATTCACTTGCGCTTGCCTGAACAGAATTTCTTTCTCAAAGAAATTTCTAATTCCACAAAAAGTCTTTTTTCACGAGGTATAACTAACTATTCCTATATTATCTGTTACGGAATCGACCATGGATCAATTCCCCTTTTCTTCCATTTTTAAGTCTTGAATGCACCCATAATTCTGAGCTTCATGTTCCTCCTCCCAAGATACATGTCAGAGCCGGGGGCATCCCAATCAGATTAAATGGGATGACAGTTTATCAGTCCAAATCTGTCAAATGAAAATTTCGATCAAATCACACATCGCAATATACTAGGCCCTCTAATTCCCTAAGGGGCTTATCTAAAAGATTCGCAATATAACTAGGAAGACGTTTCAAATACCACACATGAGTCACTGGACATGTCAGTTTGATGTATCCCATTTGGTACCTTCGTATCCGAGAATCAACAAATTCCACCCCGCATTCTTCACAATATTTCGGGTCTTCTTTTTCAGATCCAATCCCTCGGTAATTTCCACAAGCACAAATCCCACTTTTTATGGGTCCAGAAATTCTTTCACAAAACAATCCATCTTTCTCCGGTTTATTAGTTTTATAATGAAAAGTATAGGGTTTTGTCACCTCTCCAACTATCTCTCCATTGGGTAGAATTTTTTTTGCCCAAGCCCTGATTTGTTGAGGGGAAACTGGTCCAATTCGAAGTTGTTGATGTTTATACTGGTCGATCATAGAATAGAAATTCTGATTCATTGAGATCAAGCTTCCTTCCTATTCATCTGGAAGTTCTTTTCAGATACAAGGAAATGATTCAGTTCCAGGGACAAAGATCGTAGTTCTCGAACGAGCAATCGAAAAGATTCTGGAGCACCCTCTGGTTTAGGTACTGTTGCTCCAATAATCGTAGCACCAAGTACTTCTTGACGAGCTCTAATATGATCAGATTTATAAGTAAGCATCTCTTGTAAAATATGAGCAACACCAAATCCCTCTAGAGCCCAAACTTCCATTTCTCCTACTCTTTGTCCCCCTTGTTTGGCCCTCCCTCTAAGGGGTTGTTGTGTAACAAGTGCGTAATGCCCACTGGAACGTCCATGGATTTTATCATCAACTTGATGAATTAATTTTAGGATATAAGACTTTCCTATTAGAACAGGTTGTTCAAAAAGATCTCCTGTTCTTCCATCAAATATTCTGCTTTTTCCCGGATATTCGGGTTCAAATACCCATGGATTTTTTGTTTGCTTACTGGCTTCATATAATTCAGAAAAAACTAGTTTTCTTGAGGCCTCTTGCTCATATCTCTCATCAAAGGGCCCTATTCGATAATGTTTCTTTAGCAGATCCCCCGCTAACCCGAGCGAACATTCAAATATCTGTCCCACATTCATTCGTGAGGGGACTCCTAATGGGTTGAATACCATATCAATGGGCGTTCCATCTTGTAAATAGGGCATATCTTGTCTAGACAAAATCTTAGAAATTATACCCTTATTCCCATGCCTTCCAGCTACTTTATCACCTACTTTGATTTCGCGTTTCTGTGAAATATATACACGAATCTTTTCTGGATTATAATTGGAAACCCCCTTTCTATGGATCCATCTCACATCAATAACTCGACCCCTTCCCCCTATAGGTAGTCTTAGAGAAGTTTCTTTTGAAGTGGATACCTGAATGCCAAGTATAGCTCGTAATAATCTATCCTCCGGGGCATATGACGATTCGCTCGCTGTCTGAGGTGTTAATTTACCTACTAAGATATCACCTGTTTCTACCCAAGATCCAAGCATCACAATTCCATTTTTGTCTAAATTTCGGAGTAAACGAGCCTCTAAATGCGGAATCTCCTTAGTGATTCTTTCAGGACCTTGGCTTGTTACATGAGTCTTAATTTCATATTTTCGGATGTGAAAAGAAGTATAAATATCTTCATAGACCAAACGTTCGCTAATTAGTACTGCGTCTTCAAAATTGTAACCTTCCCATGGCATATAAGCTACTAATACATTTTTTCCTAAAGCGAGTTCCCCACCAGCTGTAGCCGCACCGCCCGCTAGAATTTGTCCCTTTTTAATGTATTTACCCTGCTGAACCTGAGTTTTTTGATGCATACAAGTATTTTTGTTAGAACGTTGATACATAACTAATGGGATACGTAGAGTATCCCCATTACTTGAGAAAATGATCTTTTGAGTATCAGTATAAATTATTTTTCCCTTGCGTTCGGCTATAGCTGAAATCCCCGAATCTAGAGCCGTTTGGCCTTCCAACCCAGTTCCAACAATGCACTTCTCGGACCGAGAAAGGGGAACTGCTTGGCGCTGCATATTAGAACTCATTAAAGCTCGATTCGCATCATTATGCTCGATAAAAGGAATGAGGGAAGCTCCAATAGAAAAATATTGGAAGGGAAAAATGCTTCTAAGATGAATCTCTTCCCATGCAATAGTCAGGAATTCTTGACGATATCGAGCTGGAACAACCTGTTGTTCTTGAATACCCCGATTCAAGGCCAAAGAATTTCCTGCTGCTACCATATAATATTCATCTCTATTTGGTGATAAATAAACCATCTGTGCCTCTTTTGATCTATCAGATAATTCATAAAACGGACTCTCTATAGATCCCCAATAACCAACCTTCACATGAATAGCTAATGATCCAATAAGTCCAACATTGATTCCTTCGGACGTGTCAATAGGACAAATACGTCCATAGTGACTCGGGTGGATATCTCGTATCCGAAAACTAGCAGTTCGCCCCGTCAATCCTCCAGGGCCCAAATAACTCCATTTTCGCCCATGAACAATTTGTGTCAACGGATTAGTTTGATCCAAAACTTGAGATAAAGGGTGTAGGCCAAAAAACGATTCATAAGTAGTTGTTAATGAAGTTGAATTTACCAAATTTTGAGGAGTCGGTATCAATTTATGCCTGATTGCTCCACATATAGTTCCTCGAACCGTATTTTCTAAACGAACAAGAGCCAATCCAAATTGATCCTGTAATAGATCTGCTACAGAACGAATACGTTTATTTTTCAAGTGATTCATATCGTCAAGTGTACCCATTCCCAATTTCATTCCAATCAAATGATCCACAGCAGCCAATAGATCTCGTGGTAACAAAAATGTATTGTTTTGGGGTATATCAAGATTCAGTCTCCGGTTCATATTTCGTCGACCAATCTTTCCTAATTCACATCTTTGTTGAAAAAATTTCTTTTGTAATTCCTTGCATAAGGACTCAGAAAATACCGGATCTCCCCCTACACAGGCAAATTGTTGATAAAACTCCAAAATAGCATTTTCTTTTGACCCAATCTTTTTTTTCTCTTTATCATTCGGGAAAGACAAGAAAATTTCAGGGTAACAAACATTATCTAGAATTTCTCTTATATTCGAACCCATAGCTGATGATAGAACTAGAATAGATATTTTTTGTTTTCTACTTACACGGGCCCATATCCTTGCTTTTCTATCAATTTCTAATTCCGACCTTCCCCCCCAATCCGATATTATAGTACTGGTATAGACAGAAATCCCGTGATGTTCCAATTCTGAACGGTAGTAAATACCGGGACTTTGCAATATTTGGTTTATCACAATTCGGTATATTCCATTTACTATAGAGGTTCCAAAAGAATTCATTATAGGGATGTTTCCAATAAAAACGGTTTGTTCTTGCATATTTCTACCGGTTTTCCAAATTAAGACCGCGGGTACATATAATTCAGAAGAATATGTGAGTGATTCATACACAGCATCTCTTTCTTTTATCAAGGGCTCTACCAATTGATATGTTTCCACAAATAATTGAAATTCAATTTCTTGATCTCTATCTTCAATTTTTTGAAACTTATGAAATTCTTCCGTCAAGCCCTGATTAATGAACCTACAAAATCCCTCAAATTGTATCTGACTAAATCCAGGTATTGTGGATATTCCCTCATTTCCATTCTGTAGCATCTTAATCTGAAGTTTCCTCTTTATTGAAAAAATCCCATTATTGGCTTGGCTCACTATTCATCGAACCCTACCGATTGATCTAGCAATGATGGAATGGATATTCTGTTTACTGAATCACATAAAAATTTAGTCAACTCCATCCATATATATCATACATATGAACGGAAGCAAGACAGAGAAATGGAGGGCATTTTCGATGCAAGTTCGAATTTGAGCTTGAGCCAGGTACAAATAGAAAGAAATGGAAATTGATAAAGCATTCGGGAAAAATTCTGTCACTTAGGCTGATGGAGTCTTTTATCGGATATCAAAATTGATCCAATTTATACCTAATTCTTTTATTATGATATTACGATCAGGGTACAAAAAAATCAAAAATCAATGAATTCAGGATTTCATCTGCTCTCTATGAATAAGAGAAAAACAGAAGAAAACAGGATAGAGTTTCTCTTTTTTTAGCACACACAATTCAATGTTCAAAAAGGAATTCGCAAATCTTTTTTTGTGTTTGATAGTATAATGTATAATTTCTAAAATACATAAAATACAATGGAATTGCGTACGTATATAGTAATAGGAGTAATCTTTAGGAAGTACATGCCGATATAGCTGTCTAGCTATCCGTATATCACATCTTTTATCATAATTGAACTTGGTGTAACATAGGTTCGGTCGCACTCTATCATAATGTCTATCTTCTATTCATATTCAATGAAATATTAAAGCACGGATGATCCTATATAGGGATAGGATATGTGCATAAGAAATAGACCCAGGCTCGATATCTTATCTACGTATAAAAATTTCTGTTCTGGAGTTTAAACTGTTCTGGGGTTTACATATACACATATATTTTCTTATAATTCTAATTGATAATGTAATTGATAATGATTAGTCGTAAATCAATTGGATTTTGCATCCATTAAGATAATACAAATGGAGATACAAAATTAAGTTCAATGGGATTCAAGATCCAAAAAGAAATTAAGAAAGTAAAAAATTCAAATCAAAACAAAATGAGGAGAGGAATAGAAATAGAATTATATAAATTCTATATATAGAATATAAGTATAAGAATATCTATACATCTATACATAATTTCTTTATCCATTTTGGATGGAATTTGGCGGCATGGCCAAGTGGTAAGGCGGGGGACTGCAAATCCTTTATCCCCAGTTCGAATCTGGGTGTCGCCTGATCAACAAAAAAATACTTGGAATTTCTTAATCCTGTTGATCGAACTTGACGAATCCTTGCCCATAGGCAAGGGCTAGGTCTGTCGATACTTGATTTTGAGAACCCGTAAGGGCCTATAAAAAAAGACTGTCATCTTTTTTCTCAAAATCTGGGTTCTGAGTGTGGCTCAAACAGGTACCAATAAATCTGAAGCAACCCAATCTTATTAATGATTGGTTTGGGCTATTCTGAATTGAATCAAATAAAAGAAATAGTGACTGGGCATCAGAACTATGAAAGTAAGAAGTCGGAAATCTTGGTATCCAAAGGTTCCTAAGAGACACTCCATTTTGGCTCTTAAGGATTCTAAAAAAGACTATAAAAAGACTATAAAGACTCCCTAATTATTTTACACTAGAACTTTCTTAATATTGAGGTAGTGTCTACTAACTCTGTCTGCGATCAAATTAGATTGGATAGGCTGATGGTAAATTCATTTCATAATTGTGGAAAGAACTGAAGATACTTTGTATCCAGACTCGCTAAAGGCTCTGAGTGCTGCTCATAAATTTAATCAGAATGGTTGAATGGCTCTTCTTTTTTTTCCAATTCTTTCTATTTCAATGGAATTCTATTGAATAAGAAATCTAGGAAATTTTTATGAGTGGATTCATGAAATTGTTTCATAAAGAGCTGTAAGTAAGAATCCTATTTTGACTCTGCACCATTGATTCCACTATGATTATGAATCAATAATGGAATAATTCCTTAAATAGGAGACATCATTCACATGGATATAGTAAGTCTCGCTTGGGCTGCTTTAATGGTAGTGTTTACATTTTCTCTTTCACTTGTAGTATGGGGAAGGAGTGGGCTTTAGAGCTAGGAATATTACTAATTTAGTATTTTACTGAAAAATCTACTTGTATCAATTGTGATCATTTTGCGAAAGCTTAAAAAAAAAAACTTTACTTGCTTTAGTTTATCTATCTATTATTTCTTAGATATATTAGATATATTAGTAGTAGTATTATATTTCTATTTTCTATTTAATCTTCTATATAAATATTTTTCTTTTCTTATTCTATTTATTATTAGATACTATCTAATATTCTTATATTTAGATAATATATGATATGTATTTATATGGTATATTAGATAGTATATTAGTATATGCCCGTACAATTATTCCTACATTAATTCTTTCGAAGGGCTCCCGGATCCATATCCATAAGCATAATAAGAGATATAAAAAATAAGGAATTAAAGCAGTTGGGCTTGCAATTCTTTTGGATTGATCGAAATGCATACAAATGGGTGTAGAGAAAAAATAGAAAATTCGAGTGCTATTTCATTTTGATGTACGTCTAAGATCTATTATTCATTAGATTCTAGATATCTATTGTCAATTTCTCTATATAAGAGAAAGCTTCTTTCTGTATACAATACAACTTTATGTTTTATGTACTAAAAATATGAATGAATATGAAATAATACTCAATTGTATAGTGTGGTAGAAAGAGCTATATATAGCTCTTTCTACCACACTATATCAGATACTTCTGATTCCATATTTCATTTAAGACTGAAATAGAGTTTTAAACCTTTTCATTTCTTCAATCATTGAGAAAAATGAATAATTCAAGTTTAATTCAAATTAATCATTTTGGCTGACTGTTTTGACGTATATGATA